TTCTCTACCAATTCAAAATTGAAGATTTAGTTACGGTTAGAAATCTACTTTTCTATCTTCATCCATGGATCCTTTATTTATAATTATTTAATTGGAAGTATTTAATTGGAGGTATTAATCCAATTCACAAATTATGTTTCGCAATTTTATAATTCCATTTTTCAATTTAGAATTGACCTTTGGATACAAATCACGAGAATTTCTATTTTTCCTCAAATCAGTCATTGAGAGGTAAAGGATTTAATCCTTTTAAGAAAAAAAGTTTTTGATCGGAATATAAATTAAACCGAAAGACCCCTTAACTATTAAGGGGATTAATAGAACGAATCACACTTTTACCACTAAACTATACCCGCTACAATCTAATTATTGTATACAAATGGATCTTTTGTCGAACAGAGTAATTTGGCGTAATCAAAATAGGGTCCTAAATGAATCATGAAAATTAGAGCGTTAACTTTATTTTTCGTGTTTGCGGGATTAAAGCAGGAAAAGAAGATTTAAATAATATAACTAAATTTAAAATGAAATAAGAAGTCCTTTGGAGTAATTTTAATAGAGACGGTTTACTAAAAGCACCAAAATCATAACATAAAAATGCGCGTTTGCGTTGTGTAAAAGTCCAGAGTTTCTTTTTTTTTTTTTTTTATTCTATTTTGTATTCTAAAAAATATAAAAAAAGTAGTTAAAGTAAAAAAAAAGAATAAAATAATAAATGAGACTTTCGAGTTGTTTGAATTTACTAACAAGTCTTTCTATTTTCAAATTCGATAAATAGTTTTATCTATCATTCGTTGGAACAAAAAGAGGGGCCTGGCTAGGTGTTGAGCTAGCCAGCCCGGCCGTGGGAGTAAAAGAAAAAGGGACCTTCGATCAAAATGAAAACAATAAGTCTTTTTTTAGTTTTCTTTATATTGGATCCTTTCAGCTCTTACTTTATTTTATCTAAATGGAATTGCTGATAAAAGTGATACACATCTAAATCTATATTCTTCTATATATTAGAATATATTATTTTCTAATAAAAAGATCGAAAGAAAGCCTTTTTTAATCCTTACTTTATGTGTAATGTAACATAGTAAATTTTTTTTGAATTGGGAGAGATGGCTGAGTGGACGAAAGCGGCGGATTGCTAATCCGTTGTACGAGTTATTTGTACCGAGGGTTCGAATCCCTCTCTTTCCGCCTCCCTCGATGACTTTGTTATTTGAATTTGATTTATCTTTCAAAATTTTCAAATAAATTTTTTATTCTTCACGTCCAGGATTACGCCCTGGATCATTAGATAGGAATCCAAAGATGAAGAGAGAAACAAAGAATATCACTACTGTGTAAACGAAAAGTTTGAGAGTAAGCATTACACAATCTCCAAGATCATTTTTTGGGAAAGAGGGGAATAGATCGTCTGTTTTTATACCACATATCCTATTTTGACACCATGAAATGAAGCGCTTTCTAGAAATAGAAAAATTTTGAATTTATAAAAATTATTTTGTCATAAGAGTCTTTCATTACTCAAATTTTATTTCATACCCAAAATTAGATATTCTCGAAGACTCTGATTGATAGAATTTTCGAAATAAATCATGAATTTTCTAGGATAATATTAAAGATCTCAGCGAAAACTTACAGCAGCTTGCCAAACAAAGGCTAAGAGAAAAAAAAACAGAGGGATGACTGGCATAATATCTACAATCGGATTCAAAAAAGCATAGGCCTCTGGCAATTTGGCGAAGATAAAATGACTCGAATAAAGAGCCGAATTAATACAGATCAAACTAAAGATATTAAGCATAACAGACATTTTGTTCTTGGAGATAATTGCATTTTGATTGAGTTATTGATATGAAGTAAAAATGAAGAAAGTAAGGTATACAAAATTCTTCTTTTTCATTGAATTCACCCAATCAAAACCCCTCCCATTCTCAAATAGAATAGAAGAAATTCGGCTTTCATACAATATCTTAATTGAATTATATGTAATGATCAATAAATTCCATTTTATTCTATATTTTTATTCTAATACTAACTAACTATATACGTATCAAAATCTTACCAAGAATATATTCCCTAAATTCTATATTTGGACCGGAATTGACGATCAACTAATACTAGTATTATTCTTTATTAGTGTCGAATAGAAATTTAAATGGGGCGTGGCCAAGTGGTAAGGCAACGGGTTTTGGTCCCGGTATTCGGAGGTTCGAATCCTTCCGTCCCAGATCATATTTCATTCTAAATCTAAATTTGATTAGAATAAGAATAAGATTCTTGTAAACAACTTTCTGTTTATGTTTAAAGGTCTAATATGGAATAGAATGTGATTCCTATTTCTGATTATTCTCTAAATAAATCTTTTTTTTGACAAACTCGAACTGCATCGAGTTCAAATGACATGTGGAGACACCTAAATGAGATTTCTTTGTAATCCAAGTAAGATAGGCATATAAAGCACAATCCAAGGATTTTTATTAAAAAATCGAGTGGTTTGTTTTTTATTATATGTTTACTTTGCTCCTATTGAGTATTGAAGAAAGTTATTTAATTTACTTCGAAAAACCGTTCATCCGATATTGAATTTTCAATGATGCATATGCATTTTGTGCATCTCTTCATTTCAGGAGTTATTGGTACTATAATTGAATTTAATTTAGGGGATCTCCTTCTTTCTTAAGGCTCGGTTAGGGTAAAATAATAAAAAGTAAAGGGAGTAAGCACTTAATCTATACTTATTCGGCTTTGTACCTATATAAGATAGCCAGCATCCCGAAAAAAGGGGGGTATCCCTCCCTTTTTTTATTTATTATGATTTTTCATTCTTGGGGAGTAGATCGAAGTTAATTAGCAAGGGCAAGTATTAAGTTCAATATCTTTGTCTATCCAAATTTCATTAATAAACAATCAAATTACGCGATCTAGTTTATTTGAACCTTTAGGTATTTCGTGTTTGACTCTAATGAATAATTAGAAATCGATGGAAGGAGCGGGAAAATTGAGATAAATGGATTCATTCATTCTATTCACTTTACTTTCATTCCTTTATTTCTTTTATGACAATCTTATAGACTTATAGAAAGATTACTGAATATCAAGTTAAACAAAATATGAAAATCCGTATATAAAATGAGGAAATGCATAGTCTATATGTATATATTGTTATTGTTCTATTTCATTGATCGTCGTTTTTCGTTGTGAAACAAGAATTTTGTGATTTCTTAAATTGAAAATGAAAATCTCAATATCTAACATAGAATATCTATAAGAGTGACAATCGTTCAATCTATCTGATAGATATAGATAGGAACTATTCTTTTAGCTATTTGATAAAATAAGAATCGAAAGAATAAGGACTAAAATCTTCCCTACCATCAGTCTTTTTTATTTATTTCATAAAAATAAACAACAAATTTTATTTATTGATTTGTTGTTTGATACGTTTATTGGCTTTAAATTTGAATTATTGGTGATTCAATTCCAAAAGAAATAGAGAAATTTTTTATGATGATCAAATTTGATTCGTACTCTAAAACTTTATTCAAATAATAATATCAAAGTAGGAAAGTTAATTATAAACTCATTAATTTTCATGATTCTTTATGAATGAAATCTTTTATATTTTAAAGTTTAAAGGTGTGCGCGGTTGGTGAATCTATATTTTTGAGTTATTTGTAGATATTCAAAAAGAATTAAGTTATTCATTTTTTTATTTCTATTTTAGAATCTAATAATTGATTTTGACAATTAAAAAAATCTTGCATTTATACTATAACGATAAAATTGGGGTTATGTTGAATTCGTGCTAAAACTTCTTCAGAAATATTTCTATCCATCTATCTAGAAGAAAGGTGATAGATTACTATGTACCGAATGAACCAATGATTATTCACGATTCCATAATTGAATCAATTCCATACCGGTTCCAAATTATAGAAATGTTATGGTAAAACTTCGTTTGAAACGATGTGGTAGAAAGCAACGTGCGGCTTGAAAGACATGATCCGTTGTGGACTTACATCCACCATTTTATATAAGGATGAAGGTGCTCTTGGCTCGACATCATTTATATTTCTTCTGTTTTACTAGAAACCTCGTTGGGTTGTAATGTAAATAGTCCATGATGGAGCTCGGGTCGAAAGTATTGATTCATTTCTCAGGGGCAAAGATCTAGGGTTAATGTCAATCAATAAATTGGAAGAACTTCGTAAGTATATCTTCGATAGAGAAATTGAAAGGGTTTCACGTTTCTAATCTAATAAAAAATTCTTGGAATTGAAAAAACTCTTTTCATACAAAGTGTATTACATGAGAATCAACCTTTTCTATGATTCTTTACTTTTACTATAAATCAATCGCAAAAAAGGGTCTGTTGCTGCCATTTTGAAAAGATTAAGAATCACCGAAGTTATGTCTAAACCCAATGATTTAAAACAAAGATTAAAGGATCCAAAAACAAGAAAATACCTTTTCCATTGTTTCTATAACTAGACCATAATAAAAATTAAAATCGATTTGAAACGAAACAAACAAAAAGAAAGGGGGTTTAAAGACCGCTCAATAAATGAAATGCGTAAAAATTTTCCTTTGAGCCATTTGAGAGTTATCTAACTTGAGTTATGAGTACAAATGATTTTTTTTTCAGGAAGTAAAAAAAAAAAAAAGAGGGATTTAAACCATAATCTAATTCATCTAACCATTTTATAGACCCATTTGTGATTGTATGTAATTCTATACATAAATAGAACTTAGAATCATTTTTTCGCGAGCCGTACGAGGAGAAAACTTCCTATACGTTTCTAGGGGGGTTATTCATCTACATCTATCCCACTGAGCCGTCTATCGAATCGTTGCAATTGATGTTCGGTCCCGAAGAGAAGGAAGAGATCTTCGGAAAGTTGGTTTTTATGATCCGATAAAGAATCAAATAGATTTAAATGTTACTGCTATTCTATATTTCCTTGAGAAAGGTGCTCAACCTACAGAAACGGTTCAGAATATTTTAA